GTCAATTGATGAGCATACTAATTAATACTAAATACTAAATAAATAATAATACTAAATAAATAATAACTAATAACGAGTTAAAATAAAAGTAAAAAAAAAAAGGGTGTTATGTTATAAGGCTCTTGTTCCAAACAAAATATAAAAAAAATGGAATAAATACAATTGAAAAAGAAAAGATCCAAATTACTAATATATATTAGTAATATATATTAGTAATTTTAGTAATGACCCTATTTATATTATAATATTTTTATTGAAAATATAAATGATTGAAAATAGGATTTCATTTAATTTAAAGAGAGTTTCATTTTAAATTTAGAAATGAAGTTCCATGTTATTTTGACATTCCTTTATTCAAGATACTTTATTCAAGAGTTGCTCGAGAAATCGATTGAGTCAGAATCGTAGGATGAATAGATGTCAAAGAGGATCAATTTTTTTTGATTTCTGTCACTATTGTTTGTGCTGTCTATAATGAAATGAATAATGAATGATAAATGAAATCAAAAGCTTTCAATTCAATTGGGACTCATTTTGTCAATTGGTCTTTTTATTATCTTATATTTTTCAAGATAAGAAACTTAGGTAAGTGTTTCATAAATAAACATATGTATAAATAGAACGTATCCCATTTAGTTCCTTCATGCCTACTATAACTAGTTATTTCGGTTTTCTACTGGCGGCTTTAACTATAACCTCAGCTCTATTTATTGGTCTGAGCAAGATACGTCTTATTTGAAATTGATTGAATGAACAATTCATAAAAATGTTTTTGTGAGATATCCAGGTAGTCCATAGTTCCTTCCCATGTGAATTGTAATTCTTGATTATTGAGATTCGTGGGCGATTTGGATTACTATTTAGAGATAGATATTACCCCCCCTTTTTTTTTACCTACCTTTTCAAAAAAAATCAAAAAATGATTGAAGTTTTACTATTTGGAATCGTGTTAGGCCTAATTCCTATTACTTTGGCTGGATTATTCGTAACTGCGTATTTGCAATACAGACGCGGCGATCAGTTGGACCTTTGATTAAGTAAGAGCTCATCTCTTTTTAAATAACATCTCTTTTTTTTATTGACCTCCTGCGGATTAAAGAAAGGAGGAGGTCAAATTAGGGTTGCTGCTCTAGTTAGTAAAGTTATTTACTTGTAATTCGACCCAAGAAGAACAGAAGCACGCTCTGTAGGATTTGAACCTACGACATCGGGTTTTGGAGACCCGCGTTCTACCGAACTGAACTAAGAGCGCTTTCTTTCTTATCCCAATATAAAGGGCTGTATGTAAATAAAAGAATTTTATTTGTAACCCCCACTTTGGATACATATAGTATCATAAAGCATTATGTTATGTATGTCTAATTTTTATTGATCTCAATGGATCCTTCATTACTGCACATGGGAGAAGTAATAGATAGGGATGACAGGATTTGAACCCGTGACATTTTGTACCCAAAACAAACGCGCTACCAAGCTGCGCTACATCCCTTTCAATTGGCCTATAGTGTCATTGTAGAGAATCCCCATCTTGTTTTCCACATCGTGATTTCTCCCATTGATATACAATTGCTCTTGTCATTTCTTTTTCGTCTTATATAACAATATAACATATAATAAAAGAAAAAAGAATCAAATCGATCAAATAGATATAATATAATTAACAATATAATAAAAAATATAAATATAAAAATCGGTAATGTTCAGAAAATAAAGTGAGTGGACACTTTTTTCTGTTGTAAAGAAAGTAAAATATCATCAACAACGACATGTGTATCTGATCATATATGTATTACAATAAAAAAGGAGGATTTTCAATGCGAGATTTTAAAACATATCTCTCCGTGGCACCTGTGTTAAGCACTCTATGGTTCGGGTCTTTAGCAGGCCTATTGATAGAGATTAATCGTTTATTCCCAGATGCGTTAACATTCCCCTTTTTTTCATTCTAGTTGGGGATGAAGAAGATTATAGATAGAATAAATTATTTGTGACTAACCCTTTTTGTTTTGTTCTTTCTTTCAGTTTTTTAGGATAAAAAAGAAGGAAAGAGAAAGAATCAAAAAAGATTCATCCGCAACGAAACTCAGGTTCACGCTGAATTAATAGAGGGAGAACAAAAATGTAAAGTAAATAATAAAAGTCGCGGACAACAAACGCATACAGGATACTTAAATGAAATACTATAACTAATGGATAGTTAGAAATCATCGTATTACTTATATTCTCTATTGATTTGATTGCAATGAAATATTTAATAATTGGGTTTCGAGTCAGCAACTTCTTTTTTTCTTCTTCGTTTCGAAAATAGAAGAGTTGGGTGAATAAAAAAAAAAGGGGGTTTATGGCCAAGGGTAAAAATGTCAGAGTAAAGGTTATTTTGGAATGTAACAGTTGTGTCCGAAACGATATTAATAAGGAATCGCGGGGCATTTCCAGATATATTACTCAAAAGAATCGACACAATACGCCTAGTCGATTGGAATTGAGAAAATTTTGTCCCTATTGTTACAAGCATACGATTCATGGGGAGATAAAGAAATAGAGAAAATGTAACGCGTTTGTAACCCCTCCAAGGAACAGCAATAAATTACATAATAATAAAATATTAATATAAAAATTTAATAATAAATTATAAAAATAAAACAACCCAATCCTATTTCATCCTATTTTGGTAGGATCGCAAATGAAATTCGAATTAAGAAATACGATTTAAAAGATAAGGAATAAACCATGGATAAATCCAAGCGACTTTTTCTTAAATCCAAGCGATCTTTTCGTAGGCGTTTGCCCCCAATTGGATCGGGGGATCGAATTGATTATAGAAACATGAGTTTAATTAGTCGATTTATTAGTGAACAAGGAAAAATATTATCTAGACGAGTGAATAGATTGACTTTGAAACAACAACGATTAATTACTATTGCTATAAAGCAAGCTCGTATTTTATCTTTGTTACCCTTTCTTAATAACGAGAAACAATTTGAGAGAACTGAATCGACTCCTAGAACCACGGGTCCTCGAATTAGAAATAAATAGATAGGCTATTCCTCAATTGCAATTGAATCAAAATTTCAATATGAACCCCAACTCAGATTTATATTTTGTTCGAAAAATTGGAGAACCCCGATTGGATTGTCACATCATAAGAAAAAATGGCTTCTTTTTTTAATGTGTTGATTCATTTTTACTATATTTCTCTTATTTATATTAATTTCTACTCTACCTTCCCGGAGCTCATTCTCCGGGGCCCCACTTAAATCATTACGGTGGATTCCTTTTAATCTTCTTATTTAAGGATCTGATTGGAAATCATGTAAAGACAATTTGTATTTGATATGGCTATTTGTGCAAGTATTTTACGATTAAGAAGCAACTGTCTCTTATACAGATCATGTATGGATCTGCTATAACTATAGGATACCCCAATCTCACGAATTGCTGCATTTATCCGAGTAATCCACAAACGACGAAAATTTCTCTTTTGCCTGCCCCTATCCCGATGAGCAGAACTCAAGGCTCTCATTTTCTGTTGAATAGTATTTCGAGTAAGTCGTGAATGAGTCCCTCGAAAGGTTGATGCAAATAAACGAATTTTTATTCTACGTCTCCGAGCTATATACCCTCGTCTAATTCTGGTCATTGAATCAAATTAAACTTTGATGAATAACTAATTGATTTATTTTCTTTCAGTTATTCTTTTTCCCTTTCCTGGTCTATTAATAACAAAACGGATTCTTCCAATGTATAAAAAAAAATTCCAATGGCTTTTGCTACTATGACCTTCCCAACCACCATTTTTCCAGGCATTTAACCTCGAAATAAGAAATTGTATTGATACTAGGTATCAACAAAAAAATACTAAATTGTAACTCAAGTTGAGTATAGTATAAAGTATCAATAAATAGTGGGTTCCATCGTTTCTATGGCTACTTCTTAAACGGTGAGGTCCTCTCTATACACCGGAGCCCCTTCCACCATTAATCAATGTTATTAGTAACTTGTACAGTTCACATTCTTTGACTCTACCCATGAATTGTACAGTAATAAGTCTTTTCACAATGAGATCTACCCATACAGTAACGGTATTTAATTACAAAGGTTGGCTAGGTAGCTGACCCTGTATAGTCCGTTCTTGCAAGAGTAGGAGCCTAATTCTTTTGCTTCTTAAATATGATTTCCCCCGCTTAATGGATAACCATTTGCTACCACTGGGGAATTGCTTTTCATCTCCAATTGAGGTGATTGGATTTGCACCAATAGAAACCATAAATTTGATACGCAATGGAGGTTTTTTTCTATATTGATTGGAATTCTTCTATCCTATCCTATTCATTGGTACTGGTCATTGATACTGGAAAAAATTGTACTTTATTTTGTTCCGGCTCATGATCTGAACGGGTCGCACATACACCCGAGTACATGTTCCTCGACGCTGAGGACATCCCCGAAGAGCGGGGGATTTTGTTACATTTTTTATTGGCTGTCTTGTGTTTCTAATAAGTTGTTTAATAGTTGGCATACTTAATGGTATAGAAAATGGGCTGGTTTAGATCAATCCTAACCAGATGATTATGAATTCTTTCTATTTTCTTTTTTTTTTTTTACTTTACGCAGATAAAATATTCAATTTAGATTCATCCAAATTATGGTTCGAAATGGATGGAATCGCAGATTTACGTGAAATCCCCGGCATTTTCGATCGCTACCAGATCAACAATTCCATGAGCTTGGGCTTCTGTTGCTGACATAAAAACGTCCCTTTCCATGTCTTCGGATACAACCCATAAGGGGTTACCCGTTCTTTGTACATAAACCCTTGTGAGGGTTTCGCGTAGTTTCAGAAGTTCTTCCGCTTCTAGGACAAATTCTCCTGTTTGTGCCTCATAAAAAGAACTCGCAGGTTGATGGATCATTACCCTGATGATATAACATAATGAATGTTTCCGCGATCTCGTACGATTGATTGGACTAGGCAAAAAGATTAAAGAATAACAAGAAAAAATAAGTATATATATAATTGAACAACCGTACAGGCATTTTTTGTGCATTGCATACGGCTCCACAATGGACTTTTTACGTTCGTTGAGCAAAAAACGAAATAGGATCCATCAGACCCAAATCGTTAAGTGATCCATTTACCACCCTTCTTTTCGTGGGAGTTCAAAAATACTATGATGGTTCCGTTGCTTTCTATATTTATGATTTATCTCATATGTGATTCAGCAATCCCAAAGTTTCTTTTTGATCCGATCAAATAAAAAAAGTAAAAAAAAAATGATCTTGTTTTTTTTTTTTCATTTGAGTATTCTTTCATATTTCATAACATAAATATTGGAAAGAGGCTTCTGGCGTGAAAAATAAAAGTTTGTGACGCTGAAATGAAGCCCGGATAGATAAGATCAAATCATAAATACCCTTTGTCTCATATTACTCGCCCGATATATAATCCCATGTTCTGAAAAAACAATAATGGTTTGTTCATATCGAACTCGAAGTGCCATGCTATTATTACTTAAATATTATCTTACAAATTCTTATTTATATTAAAATATTAAATATGGCGAAGGCATAGTTTTCTTTTTTCTTTCAAACAAAAAACTCATTGGCGCCGAGCGTGAGGGAATGCTATACGTTTCGTAATTTCTCCTCCGACCAGGATGAAAGATCCCATTGAAGCGGCTAATCCCATGCATATTGTATGCACATCTGGTGGCACAAATTGCATAGTATCATAAATTGCGACTCCGGGTATTACCCACCCGCCGGGGGAGTTTATAAACAAATAAAGATCTCTGGTCTCATCCTCTATACTGAGATATACCATCAGGCCAATAAGTTGGTTTGAGATCTCGCTATCAACTTCTTGACCTAAAAAAAGTAATCTTTCTCGATGAAGTCGGTTGATTAGGACAAAATTTTATCCCTTAGGAACCGTACACGCGCCTTTGGATGCATACGGTTCAAAAAAAAGAATCAATGTATTGTATTGATTCTACCCTCCTTTACTTTTTTTATAGTAGGACTTTTCTACCTCCTAATGAAGGGGCTTTTTCTTCGATTTTTTTTTAAGAAAGATTTTTTTTGCTCGAATCTTTTTAAAAAATAAAAGAATCCACTAAACTTATCGAATTAACCTCTCATTGATGTATTGTTTCATCGAAATCGAATCCAAATTACGATGTAATTTTCTTGTTCCTGAATGGGCCTCCTCAATTATTTTAGGTTTATGTTCTACTCCGGGTAAATATCTGCCCGATTTCAATTTGCACATATAGGACAAATGCTCCCAATACCACTTTTACTTTTTTCAATTCATTTCGTGCCTTTATTACAACAAATACGCGATGTAGTCATAATATTATTTCATTGATTGGCAGTTTGAGATCGCCCATATGCTATCAAGTAATCACTTATGATACAAGTGGTAATCATACATATATTACCAATTGGGTATTTTCTGAACGGAGCCTGGATACTTCATTTTATTGGATTGGTCCAACCAAGCCAACCATAAATTTTGATAATTGATAATATTAATATTGATTTCGACCCCCTCAAAAATGGATCTAATTGCATTTCACGCTCCAAATTATTGATGGTTCAAACAATCTTTTTTGGGCGAAACAGAGGGTATCTCGATCGGGGGAGAGAACGGGGAAATCCCATATGACCCAATATGTCTGACAAGTCGCACTATACGTCAACCCAAATTGCATCTTCCTCTCCAGGACTCCGAAAAGGTACTTTTGGAACACCAATAGGCATCAACTGAAAGAAAGGGGGTTAAGTACTATATTTTACTTTGATGTGGAAACGTAATATTTTTATCCCTGGATATTACCAAATAGTAAGACGAAATTAATAAGGGAAAATTATTACAAATGGGTCGGGCTCTTCGAATGATGAACAAGTATCTACGCATTCGCTCATAGAAAATGGGACCAATCCCCCATTGCGTATTGGTACTTATCGGGTATAGAATAGATCTGCTTATCTTTGTTCCTATGAACAGAATTGTTCCATTATTCCCAACGAAAGAAATGGAATTCAATATTCAATAATATGAACCCTTGTTCCAAAATAATCCACTGAAAGGGAGAGGTCCATAGCATAGTCTTTTTCCAATGCGATAAAGTTACATAGTGTCTATTTTTCTTTGATAAAGGGGTATTTCCATGGGTTTGCCTTGGTATCGTGTTCATACCGTCGTATTGAATGATCCCGGTCGGTTGATTTCTGTACATATAATGCATACAGCTCTCGTTGCTGGTTGGGCCGGTTCAATGGCTCTATATGAATTAGCCGTTTTTGATCCCTCTGACCCCGTTCTTGATCCAATGTGGAGACAGGGTATGTTCGTTATACCCTTCATGACTCGTTTAGGAATAACCAATTCGTGGGGCGGCTGGAGTATCACAGGAGGGACTATAACGAATCCGGGTATTTGGAGTTACGAGGGTGTGGCCGGGGCACATATTGTGTTTTCTGGTTTGTGCTTCTTGGCGGCTATCTGGCATTGGGTATATTGGGATCTAGAAATATTCTGTGATGAACGTACAGGAAAACCTTCTTTGGATTTGCCCAAGATCTTTGGAATTCATTTATTTCTTTCAGGATTAGCTTGCTTTGGGTTTGGTGCATTTCATGTAACAGGCTTGTATGGTCCTGGAATATGGGTATCTGATCCTTATGGACTAACCGGAAAAGTCCAATCTGTAAATCCTGCGTGGGGGGTAGAGGGTTTTGATCCTTTTGTTCCGGGAGGAATAGCCTCTCATCATATTGCAGCAGGTACATTGGGCATATTAGCGGGCCTATTCCATCTTAGTGTCCGCCCCCCCCAACGCCTATACAAAGGATTACGTATGGGTAATATTGAAACTGTCCTTTCCAGTAGTATCGCTGCTGTCTTTTTTGCAGCTTTTGTTGTTGCTGGAACGATGTGGTATGGCTCCGCAACTACCCCAATCGAATTATTTGGTCCCACTCGTTATCAATGGGATCAAGGATACTTCCAGCAAGAAATATATCGAAGGGTTGGTGCCGGACTAGATGAAAATCAGAGTTTATCAGAAGCTTGGTCTAAAATTCCAGAAAAATTAGCTTTTTATGATTACATTGGCAATAATCCAGCAAAAGGAGGTTTATTTAGAGCGGGCTCGATGGACAATGGGGATGGAATAGCGGTTGGATGGTTAGGACATCCTATCTTTAGAGATAAAGAAGGGCGTGAGCTTTTTGTACGCCGTATGCCTACTTTTTTTGAAACATTTCCAGTAGTTTTGGTAGACGGAGACGGAATTGTAAGAGCCGATGTTCCCTTTAGAAGGGCGGAATCTAAGTATAGTGTCGAACAAGTAGGAGTAACTGTTGAGTTCTATGGCGGCGAACTCGATGGAGTCAGTTATAGTGATCCTGCTACTGTGAAAAAATATGCTAGACGTGCTCAATTGGGTGAAATTTTTGAATTAGATCGTGCTACTTTGAAATCGGATGGTGTTTTTCGTAGCAGCCCAAGGGGTTGGTTCACTTTTGGACATGCTTCGTTTGCTTTGCTCTTCTTTTTCGGACACATTTGGCATGGTGCTAGAACCTTGTTCAGAGATGTTTTTGCTGGTATTGACCCAGATTTGGATGCTCAAGTGGAATTTGGAGCATTCCAAAAACTTGGAGATCCAACTACAAGGAGACAAGTCGTCTGATACAATACTGCTCTTGTATCTTTTGTCTCTATTATATTTTTATTATTTAACTTTGACATAGAGTACCAGAGAAATGTTGATTTGAATCACCGCCCTTTCTTTGACTTTTGACTCTTGTCCTTTCTTAATCTGGGAGATGATCCCAAATGAACAGGTGTGGAAGCTATAATTGTAAACCACGATCAATTTATGGAAGCATTGGTTTATACATTCCTCTTAGTCTCGACTCTAGGAATAATTTTTTTCGCTATATTTTTTCGAGAGCCGCCTAAGGTTCCGACTAAAAAGGCGAAATGATTTTTCATTATCTTACATTATCTTTATCTAAATGGAAGTAAAGTAATGAGCCTCCCAATATGGGAGGCTCATTACTTTACTTCCATTTAGTCCCCGTGTTCCTCGAATGGATCTCGTAGTTGTTGAGAGGGTTGCCCAAAAGCGGTATATAAGGCGTACCCGGTAAAACTTACAAGTAAACCAGATATAAAGATGGCAACTAAGGTTGCTGTTTCCATTATTATCAAATTTCAAAACTATAACGGATCTATGATAAGATCCTTTATTTACAACGGAATAGTATACAAAGTCAACCGATCTCAACCAATGCAATAGGATTTATGGCTACACAAACCGTTGAGGATAGTTCTAGATCTGGTCCAAGACGAACTAATGCAGGGAGTTTATTGAAACCATTGAATTCAGAATACGGGAAAGTGGCTCCTGGGTGGGGAACTACCCCTTTGATGGGAGTCGCAATGGCTCTATTTGCGGTATTCCTATCTATTATTTTGGAGATTTATAATTCTTCCGTTTTACTAGATGGAATTTCAATGAATTAGGTCCATAAAAATCATGAAGTCCTGGCTTTTCAATCCAAAATGAATTACTTAGGACTCTCATTTCTAGTCTATTCTGGCAGTTCGACCGTGAAATTCTTTTGTTTCTGTATTTCCGGAATATGAGTGTGTGACTTGTTATAATTGATCCTATTGATAGTACAGAGAATGGGTCTGTCATCTTGAGAGAGATGAGTTCTGCTTCGTCGGATATTCATTTTTTTTATCTGGAGCACGGAATATATGGAATAGATCGAGAAATATTTGAACTATGATTCATACCTACTATTTATACCTCGCGACTGGATTCAAAAAAATGTAAAAGATTGATTTTATCATTATAAATCGAAAGGGTTTTCTTCCTTAAAAATTGGGTTTCTGTTTATTTGTTTATTTTGACCAATGGACAAATAAAATTCCGAATTTTTAGTCATTAAATCTATTAATTGAATACGTGGTGAT